TTTCCAATTAGCTGTTTTTGCATTAATTGTGACTTCCTCAGTGTTAGTAATTAGTGTACCCCTTGTATTTGCTTCTCCTGATGGTTGGTCAAATAATAAAAACGTTGTATTTTCCGGTACATCATTATGGATTGGACTAGTCTTTCTGGTAGCTATTCTGAATTCTCTCATTTCTTAAATTTGTTTAGTATTTAGTAGCCCGATACAAAATAAATAAAAAGGCCATTTCTTCGAAAAAATTGGAATTGTGAGACGCATTAAAATGCAATTTGCGTTCCGAATTGCTACCTCTTCTCTTTCATTATTATGAAATTCCATTGCCATTAGAATATTGATTGACAGACAATTAAAAAAAAGAAAACTCTAATATAATAGAAAATGAAACGGTCGACCCAGACATAGACGGTCGACCCAGGCGGATATACCCTATAAAATATATCCCGTAGCGAGCGTAGTTCAATGGTAAAACATCTCCTTGCCAAGGAGAAGATACGGGTTCGATTCCCGCCGCTCGCCAGCTTAATTTAGTAAGGTACTATGATAAAAAATTTAGTCTAGTTGACTACTTAACTACTTATATTAAATTAAGTAGGTGTTAGTCTAGTACCGTATCCCTTACTATCTTACCCTTCTTTTGCACCCCACTCAAAAAAAAGGGGCTCCGGAGGCGGGAATCGAACTCGCCAACAGGGCTCCCTAAATTGGGGATTCACCGAGACAAACAACTGGCAAACTGCTTTTAAAGGGAAGGGAGGTAGACTGTGCCTTTCTTTCATTTCTTTTTTCTTTTCTGCAGGGTAGGAAGGAGCCTTGAGAGTTCTTCTTGTAGGGGCAAGTGACTTCGCAAACTGCTCCATTTGGCCCTTTAGGGCCGGGAACTAATGAATAAAAAAGGGTTGGATACCGCCCAGCCCTCTACCATATCTATACAAATAGAATAGTCCTTTTATACAGACTGCTAAGTGCGGAGACGGGAATCGAACCCGTGACCTCAAGGTTATGAGCCTCGTGAGCTACCAAACTGCTCTACTCCGCTCTGGAGGGACGGAAACTGGTGGACGAAAAAGGTTGAATACAGGACTCTACCATGTCTAGACAAATAGAATAGTCCTTTTATACAGAATGGAGCGGGTAGCGGGAATCGAACCCGCATCGTTAGCTTGGAAGGCTAGGGGTTATAGTCGACGTTGGTTGATTAGTTTTAACGTCTCTAATTCAAAACCGAACATGAAATTTGGATTTCATTCGGCTCCTTTATGGATATTCTCACCACTTAACATCTATGTCAGCTTTTCTATCTGAATGGAACCAAAGCTCTCCGCTTTCTAGATGATCCCTATAGAGTAGGAGATAGAAATTCTACTAAATCTATCTAATCTACTTACTTCGTTCCCTAATTTCATTCAAGAGATCCTGAGGAAAAGAATTAGGTTTCCACCGAGCTGAAACAATATGCTGATGGTTCTAGTAAACCAAAACTACCGTTTTTTAGCTATTTGGCTTCCATTTCCTTTTTTAACAAAAGAAGATTTAGTTACGATTGGAAATAAACTTTTTTGTATCTTCATCCATAGATCCTTTACTCATATTTAAAAAATTGGAATACTTAATCCAATGCAAAATTATGCTTCGCGACTCTGTACTCATAATCCAATTTGTATTTTGGATGCAATTTCAATTAGTTTTTGGGTACAAATCGCGAGAATGTATATTCTTCCTCAATATGCTATTGAGAGGAAAAGGATTAAATCCTTTATAAGAACTAAAGTTTTCATCGGAATATAAAAAACTTAAGGACGCCTTAAGTATATCATTTCAAATTCAGTTATTAATAGAACGAATCACACTTTTACCACTAAACTATACCCGCTACATGTAGATTATGATACCAACGCTACCCTTTGTCAAGGGTAGCCATTCGAGAAGGAGGCTAATTCCCCCTTATTGAATCAAATGGAGAAGGTTCATGACAGTGAGCTGTTGGTACTTCGATCGCGGGCCTTTACTTTAGCTTTAGGGTTTAGATAGCCCCTCTGGGATGTAAAATATATCTCTTCTCACCATCCCCATAGTGTATGAGACAAATGTATGCATTTCGATTAGGATCGTATTCTACGGTTACGACTACAATGATCATTATTTGTTTTGCGAGGACGTAAGTGTGCCAGACTGCTCTAAGGAATAGTTTGATTATTCCTACAATATACACTAGGAGATATAGGGAGCAGCACTGCCCCCATAAATCCCTTTCTTCCTTTTCTTTTTTGTTCAATTCTGAACAAAGAAATTGGGGAAGATGTTTTCTTTCTTCCCCCACTTATCATGAAGTCCGAGCCGTAGAGAAAGAGTGAGATGCATTTTAAAAATTCATCATAGACTTTCCCTATGGCTTGAGAGAAGCAAGAAACAAAGAGTCGTAACTTAAACGGAGAAGCGGACAGGACCCGACGGATTTACCTGATGTAAAGAGGATCCTAAATGTCTCTGGTTAGTCGATCCTCTCCATTTACCAATTTCTTCTCCTCTTTTCCACTCAATTCTAGTTTATTAGATTCTTGTTTAAAAGAATCAAAGAAGATGAATAGAACTAAGAACACATAAAAAAGAGCATAGAGGACCAAGACCATTACCAAATGTTCCTCCCAAGAATCATATTGGGTATCTGTTCCCTTCCTTTTCCCGCTAGGATCGGGAATCTTATATTTTCCATATCCATATACCATCGAACCTTTAGGGTTCCATAATCCTCCTTTTTTCCTAATCTTCGGAAACAGAAAACCCATAGCCAGGAGGAGTTAGGTATGTAGGGTATGGTTTATTATTTTTTGTTGGGCAGGCAGTAGAATAATTTTTATACTCTGCAGTATAAATTCGACTGCCCACTTTTTACAAGCAAATTGTTGCTAAAACTCCAACATAGTTTGTTCAAAATGCACCAACCAGAATCCTTGGAGAATATTCAAGTACCCCCCTTCCAAGGAAGGGGTACCTGTTAAAAATCGCTTCAACAAATCCGTCCAAAACTTTTTAAGAAAAATTGAAAAGTTTTGAACTCGAAGGTTTTTCTAAGAGATGCCTGTTAAAAATAGTTTCAATTTCTCACCAAAACAGACAAGAAGTATATCACTGAAAATTAATACCCAACCATATGGGTATATGAAGAGCGCGAATTCCTTTATACCCTACCCAATTAGAATTAGAGGAAATAAAACATAAATGGAGAAAGTTCTCATCATAAGATCAGCCAATAGAAGAAAAAAGTCCCTAATTCTGCAGAACGTTCTGAGCACGTGAAAAGTCAATAGCCTAAAGATAAAAAAAAAAACAAAGTCTACCGTTTTTTTAACAGCAGCTCTTATTGCCCCTTTGGCCTTTTTTTTTCCCATTGTTGTATCCGATTCAACAATTGATACATATTTGTTCTCCTCTTCTAAAAAATAGAACTTCTGGGCTTTGGTTTGGTGAGTCGTCCGAGATCATGTTTACATACCTATGAACTTACCCTCTTCAAGTATATCGGATACTAATAAGAATTTTTTATTGTGTCAACTCTCTCTTCACGTATTTTATTATATGTATTTTTTTATATAAAAAAAGAAAAAAACCTCTACTTTGTGCAAGTGATAAGAGAAAATATGAAAGATTTTCTTATTTTTCTTGATTTTCTCAAGATTTTGAACTCTCAAGATTTTGAACCTCGCTATGAATAAACTTCTATATCTCGATATATACATATATAATCTCTACATATATCTCTATATATACATATATTATGTACATTATGCAGTAGACTCATAATGAGAAATCAAAGTGGCTAATTTTTGAATTGAATAAAAAGCCCTTTTAACTCAGTGGTAGAGTAATGCCATGGTAAGGCATAAGTCATCGGTTCAAATCCGATAAAGGGCTTTTTATTTGGTGGTAGAGTAATGCCATGGTAAGACGTAAGTCATCGGTTCGAATCCGATAAAGTACTTTTCTACTAAATTTATTATTTATTCACTTTTTTTTCTTTGTTTTTGAAAATTTCTCTATTTTTTCTTGAATTTTATGACTTAGTGTGGGATGCATGCATTTTTGGTCTGAACGCTAAACGAAGCACGGGGTGGAAATTACAAAAAAGAAATCAAATTGGACTCTTTTTCCTGTTAGATCAATCAAATCACTACCTGTACTGAACTAATCTAGAATCCCTTTTATTAATCTATTCTTATTCTATACCCTTTAAATGAATTTCCCTAAAAAGTAGGGAATGATCCGTGAATTAACCTAACCATCAACTAAAAAAAATCCTATGAAAGCATAACAGAAAAGTAGGAAAGACTCTTTGCTTTGGATCTAGTTATACTCTTCGAGTATATTGACAATTCCAAAAAACTGCTCATACTATCATTATAGTATAATGACGAGCGGTTGTATATGGCCCTATCGTCTAGTGAAGTGATGCCCCTATCGTCTAGTGGTTCAGGACATCTCTCTTTCAAGGAGGCAGCGGGGATTCGACTTCCCCTGGGGGTAGGGAGTATTATGAAAGGAGGTTAATCATAGATTCTAAAAAACCCTAGAATAAATTCTTCCTGGGTCGATGCCCGAGCGGTTAATGGGGACGGACTGTAAATTCGTTGACGATATGTCTACGCTGGTTCAAATCCAGCTCGGCCCAAAAATCTAGGGCTTCGTGAATATGAACTAGATCCATTTGTTTTTCTTCCATAAAATAAAATGTCTGATCCATAGAAATAAAGGATAAAGCGAAAGGGGGAAATTTCTTTCTAATCCATATCTCTCTCATTCCTTTTTTACAAACAAAAGAGTTTTTCTTATTGAAATGAAAGGTGGATTATCATCCATTTTTAGCGATAAAAAATCGCGACATACTAGTTATGTCACTCTCACTATACCCACATATGATATGTGGGTATGTAGTATATGATTCGTCTATTTCTTAGAGTATGACAGGCGAATCGAATCTTCTTATGGTTCTATTTAAGAATAGGTATGCCATACACCCCGCGGGGATTGTAGTTCAATTGGTCAGAGCACCGCCCTGTCAAGGCGGAAGCTGCGGGTTCGAGCCCCGTCAGTCCCGAACTAGGGTTCAATGAATGGAGAAATTCATCTTTCCTTTTTCCATGAAAAAGGGGGGGCAGGAGAGAAGATCAAATACCTATGGGGCATCCTTATTTCACTTTTTTTATTTCGCATTTCTCATTAAAGAGGGAGGGGAGGCCTATAGGAATTTTTTTTTTTCACTACTCCCGGTTGATAAGGAAAGACATACATATCATACTTGGATTAGTATAATTTAGGATATTACTCTATCCTTATGATGATACCATCCTCATCTTAACTTCCTATTCGACTCTTATCTTATGGAATAGAGTACCGGTATTTTACCGAAATCCATACATAAATCGTATTCGTTTTTTCTTAGACATAGACAGTGAATTTAATTGAATATAATTAGTACTTTACTTTTTGGATTAAACCAGGCCCCCTCCATTTTGTAGTTCCAACTTTGTTTGTGTATGTTCAATGACTAATTGGAAAGAATCTATCTCATTTTCATTCCATTTGCGGACTCCTTTTTTATGGATCTGTTCTCATCTTTAGACCCCAAAAGTGGATATTGATAGTAACCTAATAAAATAAAAGAAAAACCAAGCAAAGCAAACGCCCTTTTTCCTAAATTAATTAAAATATTCGATTTTTTTTTTATTTAAGCCCTCTTTTCTCCATCTCACTTCTACTTCTACTGCTTATTTGGATGTCTATGTGACCCATAGAAAGTCGGTCATATAATACATACATAATTGTATGTATAACTATAAGAAAAAGGAAGGGAAATTGGATAAGATAAGAAAGATCGTGGGTTATAGATATAGAAAAGAAAAAGTGGATCTTCCTATGTTATACTATTCCACTCTCAACCATGAATTGATTTGATAGATCCGATATTCATAATATTGAATTGATTCAGTATTATCAGAATGCAAGTCCTCCCCTTGAATTTACAGGATACCCCTTTTTCCTCTCCATGGGATTACATCCCGAGTTATTGTGAAAAAAATAAAGAGGTTATGGAAGTCAATATTCTCGCATTTATTGCTACTGCACTGTTTATTCTAGTTCCTACTGCCTTTTTACTTATTATTTATGTAAAAACAGTCAGCCAAAATGATTAATTGGAATTCCAATTAATCATTGAAGAAATGAAAAAGGGATTAAATAAAATAAAAATCCAAGTCTTAAATGAAAGGATCTGGTTGGAATCATAAAGTGTGGTAGAAAGAACTACATATAGTTTTTTCTACGACACTTTAGAGTCTTTCTATTATATTATCTTGAATCTACATAGAATAGATTAGTAGATTGAAATAGTAGTCTAATTCAATTTCTTTTTTCACTGCATCCACTTAATTTCAATCAAGTAAAAATAAAAAAATCGAAGACAATTCTTCACGAAAGAATCCATGGAGGGAGAGAAAAATAATATGAGAATAGACTATAGTAAAAAGTAAAAGAAAAAAAGTAAAAGGAAAAAACCAGCGAATCTTTCATGCTTAAACATGCGGCGAGATACTTCAAAAGAGCATAAAAATTATTCTAAGAATAAGAAAAGAATATAAAACAAATGGAAAGTGTGCGATATGTTGTGAATAGCTCCGTGGAAGAAAGTCTAATTTTCTTATGTATAGAACTTTTTTAACCATTCGTCACTTCTAGTAGAAATTTGGAATTGCTGTAATCGCTCTTTCTATTTCTATATAGTAGAATAGAACGACTCTTTCTTACAAGAGTTTCTTACAGGTACAGGAGTGAAACAAAACTAAAGAAAGAGAGAAAGAATAAAGTTTGGCAAAATGATTAATGCAAAACGATCAATTAAAGAAAAAAGTTGATACAACAATTCGACTACTCAATCAATTAGTAGTATCCCTAGAGTCCACTCCTCCCCCATACTACTAGTGAAAGAGAAAATGTAAAGACTACCATTAAAGCAGCCCAAGCGAGACTTACTATATCCATGTAAATTATGTCTCCTATTTCTATGAAGGAATTATTCTACTATTGATCAATAATCATAGTGGAATCAAGGGTACAGAGTCAAAAAGGGATTCTGCCCTAACGCTATGGATGAATCAGTTCAAGGAATTTACTCCTAACAAATTCTTATAGGATTTCTGGTAGAATTGGAGAGCATTAAGTATAAATACGATACATAGCCCTTTTCCTTAAAAAAGAGTACGGGGATGATGTCCTGAATAGAAGACGCGGGAATAGGAAGATTTTTTCTTCCTTTTGTTACCCTTTTTTTATAAGCAAAGGACGTCAGAATATACCATAAAATTAGGATAGATAAATATTTATTGGATACCTACCTTGCCTATGTTTATTTTTAACCTAAACCCTACAGCCCTTCTATCATTCTATGAAAGAATGAGGAGACTTTATCCACAACTCCGAAATTGATTTTTGATCAGCCTATTCAATCTGATTCTCGACAGAATCAGTAACCCTTACTTTAGTGTATGTAGGTAGCATAAGATGTATGATAAATAAAATGTATGATAATTAGGAAGTCTTGATATTCCTTCGTGGAGTCCCTTCTTCAATCTTAGATTGAAAAAAAAAAGAATGCCCCTTAGGGGCCCTTTGGATATCAAGATTTCTGACATCTTAGCCTTGTAATTTTGAATTCTCGAATCGAATCAATTAAGAATCAATTAAAATTAATAAAAGAATAAGGAAACGCAACCTCATCCTTATTGGTAGCCGTTTGGGCCACTACCGACAAAACAAACCCTAGTTTGAGGATAGAACTATGGATTCTCAAAATCCAGTATCGCCAGGCCTAGTTACTCTCTTGCCCCAACTTATGCAGGGTACGAATTTGTTGAGTTCGATCAGTACTATAAGCCTAAGTATTTTATTGATCAGGCGGCACCCAGATTTGAACTGGGGATAAAGGATTTGCAGTCCCCTGCCTTACCGCTTGGCCATGCCGCCAAAAAATCCGATCTAAAATAGAGAAAAGAGCAAGTATTCATCCAGGTTTTCTTACTAAAACCTCCTTTCTTTTATCTTGAATCTAATTCTACTTACTTTTTTCCAATCTTTTTCAAAAAATCTATTCCTGCTTTTTTTGAATCCAGTTTCGATTATTCTCCTCGATGGATTCTATCTTAAAACAAACATTGCTAACACTAGAAAACTTCCCTTTTCTTTCTATTGAGATGAAAAAAGAGAAAAAGTGGATTTCCAGTCACAGGCTGCAAAATTCAGAACAAATTGGAACCATTAACTAGAATTCTATTTTTTTTTTTGAATTGCAGTAGTGAACGACTCTTAAATCGGTATTCTCTCCCCCCTTCCTTTTAATGGCATAATAAAATAGATATGGATTTATGCCTAATCCGTGTATAGGTAAACTACAGGTCCGAACAGCATTATTATCCATAACAGCATTATTATCCATGGATCCCCCTTATGTACATATCTCTATGGGGAATCGTGCTTTAATTTTTCATTGCATTAAATATCTTGAATAAAAAAAAGAAATTTGGTCTGATATAGAGTATGACCTGACCATCTTGGCCCACCCAAGTGAAATTACGATAAAAGCAGGGATATGTGGAGAGGTGGATAACTAGATTGGCATGTACTTAAAAAAAGGACTTACTTTATTTTAGGATTCTACAATGAAATCCTATATTTTCTAGCAATTCTACTACTACGAAACAAAAAAGAACCCTCAAATTCTTATTCTTTAAAGGAGATAAAATGAGAAATCTTTGCCATCCAATCTGATTAGTATCATAAAGTGTAAGTGGCAGAATTTTTTTCTAGGAATGTTTTATCAATTCATTTTCATTCGATTTGTACCCCTGGCAAATTCAAACTTTCGTCGAAATTGTCTCCATTCATATGTATGAAATACATATATGAAATATGTATGTGGAGTTCCCTAGAATTTCATGTGATTCAGTAAACAGAATATGGATTCCATAATTGCTAGATCGATCCATAGGGATTGATGAAGAGTGAGCTGATAATGGAATTTTTCTTCGATAAACAGGAAACTTAAGATTAAGATGCTCCGGAATGGAAATGAGGGAATGTCCACAATACCCGGATTTAGTCAGATCCAATTCGAGGGATTTTGTAGGTTCATTAATCAAGGCTTGGCAGAAGAACTTGAGAAGTTTCCAACAATTAAAGATCCAGATCACGAAATTGCATTTCAATTATTTGCGAAAGGATATCAATTGCTAGAACCCTCGATAAAAGAAAGGGATGCTGTGTATGAATCACTCACCTATTCTTCCGAATTATATGTATCTGCGAGATTCATTTTCGGTTTCGATGTGCAAAAGCAAACCATTTCTATTGGAAACATTCCTATAATGAATTCCTTAGGAACCTTTATAATAAATGGAATATACCGAATTGTGATCAATCAAATATTGCTAAGTCCTGGTATTTACTACCGCTCGGAATTAGACCATAAGGGAATTTCTATCTACACTGGGACTATAATATCAGATTGGGGAGGAAGATCGGAATTAGCAATTGATAAAAAAGAAAGGATATGGGCTCGCGTGAGTAGAAAACAAAAGATATCTATTCTAGTTCTATCATCAGCTATGGGTTCGAATCTAAAAGAAATTCTAGATAATGTTTCCTACCCTGAAATTTTCTTATCTTTCCCGAATGCTAAGGAGAAGAAGAGGATTGAGTCAAAAGAAAAAGCTATTTTGGAGTTTTATCAACAATTTGCTTGTGTAGGTGGGGACCTGGTATTTTCGGAGTCCTTATGTGAGGAATTACAAAAGAAATTTTTTCAACAAAAATGTGAATTAGGAAGGATTGGTCGACGAAATATGAATCGGAGACTGAATCTTGATATACCTCAGAACAATACATTCTTGTTACCACGAGATGTATTGGCCGCTACGGATCATTTGATTGGAATGAAATTTGGAACGGGTATACTTGACGATGACGATATGAATCACTTGAAAAATAAACGTATTCGTTCGGTTGCGGATCTGTTACAAGATCAATTCGGACTGGCTCTTGGTCGTTTACAACATGCGGTTCAAAAAACTATCCGTAGAGTATTCATACGTCAATCGAAACCGACTCCACAAACTTTGGTAACTCCAACTTCAACTTCGATTTTATTAATAACTACTTATGAGACCTTTTTTGGCACATACCCCTTATCTCAAGTTTTTGATCAAACCAATCCATTGACACAAACTGTTCATGGGCGAAAAGTGAGTTGTTTGGGTCCTGGAGGATTGACGGGGAGAACTGCAAGTTTTCGGAGCCGAGATATTCATCCGAGTCACTATGGGCGTATTTGTCCAATTGACACGTCCGAAGGAATCAATGTTGGACTTACTGGATCCTTAGCTATTCATGCGAGAATTGACCACTGGTGGGGGTCCATAGAGAGTCCCTTTTATGAAATATCTGAGAAAGCAAAAGAAAAAAAAGAGAGACAGGTGGTTTATTTATCACCAAATAGAGATGAATATTATATGATAGCAGCAGGAAATTCTTTGTCCTTGAATCAGGGTATTCAGGAAGAACAGGTTGTTCCAGCTAGATACCGTCAAGAATTCCTGACTATTGCATGGGAACAGATTCATGTTAGAAGTATTTTTCCTTTCCAATATTTTTCTATTGGAGGTTCTCTCATTCCTTTTATTGAGCATAATGATGCGAATCGGGCTTTAATGAGTTCTAATATGCAGCGCCAAGCAGTTCCGCTTTCTCGGTCCGAGAAGTGCATTGTTGGAACTGGATTGGAACGCCAAACAGCTCTAGATTCGAGGGTTTCCGTTATAGCCGAACGCGAGGGAAAGATCATTTCTACTGATAGTCACAAGATCCTTTTATCAAGTAGTGGGAAGACTATAAGTATTCCTTTAGTTACCCATCGGCGCTCTAACAAAAATACTTGTATGCACCAAAAACCTCGGGTTCTGTGGGGTAAATCCATTAAAAAAGGACAAATTTTAGCGGAGGGAGCTGCTACAGTTGGTGGGGAACTTGCTTTAGGAAAAAACGTATTAGTAGCTTATATGCCATGGGAAGGTTACAATTTTGAAGACGCAGTACTAATTAGCGAACGTTTGGTATATGAGGATATTTATACTTCTTTTCACATCCGAAAATATGAAATTCAGACGGATACGACAAGCCAAGGCTCCGCTGAAAAAATTACTAAAGAAATACCACATCTAGAAGAACATTTACTCCGCAATTTGGACAGAAATGGAGTTGTTAGGTTGGGATCCTGGGTAGAAACGGGCGATATTTTAGTAGGTAAATTAACGCCTCAGATAGCGAGCGAATCGTCGTATATCGCGGAAGCTGGGTTATTACGGGCCATATTTGGCCTTGAGGTATCCACTTCAAAAGAAACTTCTCTCAAACTATCTATAGGTGGAAGAGGGCGCGTTATCGATGTGAAATGGATCCAGAGGGACCCCCTAGACATAATGGTTCGTGTATATATTTTACAGAAACGCGAAATCAAAGTTGGGGATAAAGTAGCCGGAAGACACGGGAATAAGGGGATCATTTCCAAAATTTTGCCCAGGCAAGATATGCCCTATTTGCAAGATGGAACACCTGTTGATATGGTCTTCAATCCCTTAGGAGTACCCTCACGAATGAATGTGGGACAAATATTTGAAAGCTCGCTCGGATTAGCCGGGGATCTGCTAAAGAAACATTATAGAATAGCACCCTTTGATGAGAGATATGAGCAAGAGGCTTCAAGAAAACTTGTGTTTTCAGAATTATATGAAGCCAGTAAACAAACAAAAAATCCATGGGTATTTGAACCCGAGTACCCGGGAAAAAGCAGAATATTTGATGGAAGAACAGGAGACCCCTTCGAACAACCTGTTCTAATAGGGAAGTCCTATATCTTAAAATTAATTCATCAAGTTGATGAGAAAATCCATGGACGTTCTACTGGGCCCTACTCACTTGTTACACAACAACCCGTTAGAGGAAGAGCCAAGCAAGGGGGACAACGAGTAGGAGAAATGGAAGTTTGGGCTTTAGAAGGATTTGGTGTTGCTCATATTTTACAAGAGATACTTACTTATAAATCTGATCATCTTATAGCTCGCCAAGAAATACTTAATGCTACGATCTGGGGAAAAAGAGTACCTAATCACGAGTATCCTCCAGAATCTTTTCGAGTGCTCGTTCGAGAACTACGATCTTTGGCTCTAGAACTGAATCATTTCCTTGTATCTGAGAAGAACTTCCAGGTTAATAGGGAGGAAGTTTGATCGGAATAAATATAAATTCTTTTCTTATTTATGATTGACCAATATAAACATCAACAACTTCAAATTGGACTCGTTTCCCCTCAACAAATAAAGGCTTGGGCTAACAAAAACCTACCTAATGGGGAAGTCGTTGGCGAAGTCACAAGGCCCTCTACTTTTCATTATAAAACCGATAAACCAGAAAAAGATGGATTGTTTTGCGAAAGAATCTTTGGACCCATAAAAAGCGGAATTTGTGCTTGTGGAAATTCTCGAGCGAGCGGAGCTGAAAACGAAGAGGAAAGATTTTGCCAAAAATGCGGGGTAGAATTTGTTGATTCTCGGATACGAAGATATCAAATGGGATACATCAAACTCGCATGTCCCGCGACTCATGTGTGGTATTTGAAAGGTCTTCCTAGTTATATCGCGAACCTTTTAGATAAACCCCTTAAGAAATTGGAGGGCCTAGTATATGGCGATTTCTCTTTTGCTAGGCCCAGCGCTAAAAAACCTACTTTCTTACGATTACGAGGTTTATTCGAAGATGAAATTGCATCCTGTAACCACAGCATTTCTCCCTTTTTTTCTACCCCAGGCTTTGCAACATTTCGAAATCGGGAAATTGCGACAGGAGCAGGTGCTATTAGAGAACAATTAGCAGATTTGGATTTGCGAATTATTATGGAGAATTCCTTGGTCGAATGGAAGGAATTAGAAGACGAGGGGTATAGTGGAGATGAATGGGAAGATAGAAAAAGACGAATAAGAAAAGTTTTTTTGATTAGACGCATGCAATTGGCGAAACATTTTATTCAAACAAATGTAGAACCAGAATGGATGGTTTTGTGCTTATTACCAGTTCTTCCTCCCGAATTGAGACCCATTGTTTATAGGTCTGGGGATAAAGTAGTGACTTCGGATATTAATGAACTTTATAAGAGAGTTATTCGTCGGAACAACAACCTTGCCTATCTATTAAAAAGAAGTGAATTAGCGCCAGCAGATTTAGTAATGTGCCAGGAAAAATTGGTACAAGAAGCCGTGGATACACTTCTTGATAGTGGGTCCCGCGGGCAACCAACGAGGGATGGTCACAATAAAGTATACAAATCACTTTCAGATGTAATTGAAGGTAAAGAGGGAAGGTTTCGCGAGACTCTGCTTGGAAAACGGGTCGATTACTCGGGGCGTTCTGTCATTGTTGTGGGTCCTTCGCTTTCATTACATCAATGTGGATTACCTCTAGAGATAGCAATAAAGCTTTTTCAGCTATTTGTAATTCGCGATTTAATCACGAAACGCGCTACTTCTAATGTCAGGATTGCTAAAAGGAAAATTTGGGAAAAGGAACCCATTGTATGGGAAATACTTCAAGAAGTTATGCGGGGACATCCTGTACTGTTGAATAGAGCACCTACCCTGCATAGATTAGGCATACAGGCCTTCCAACCTACTTTAGTGGAGGGGCGTACTATTTGTTTACACCCATTAGTGTGTAAGGGTTTCAATGCGGACTTTGATGGGGATCAAATGGCTGTTCATCTACCTTTATCCTTGGAAGCTCAGGCGGAAGCCCGTTTACTTATGTTTTCTCATATGAATCTCCTATCTCCCGCTATTGGGGATCCTATTTGCGTACCGACCCAAGACATGCTTATCGGACTTTATGTATTAACGATTGGAAACCGTCGGGGTATTTGTGCAAATAGATATAATAGTTGCGGAAACTATCCAAATCAAAAAGTAAATTACAATAATAATAATTATAAGTATACAAAAGATAAAGAACCCCATTTTTCTAATTCCTATGATGCACTGGGAGCTTATAGACAGAAACGAATCAGTTTAGACAGTCCCTTGTGGCTCCGATGGAAACTAGATCAACGCGTCATTGGGTCAAGAGAAGTTCCGATTGAAGTTCAATATGAATCTTTGGGGACTTATCATGAGATTTATGCCCGCTATCTAATAGTGGGAAATAGAAAAAAAGAAATCCGTTCTATATACATTCGAAGCACTCTTGGTCATATTTCTTTTTATAGAGAAATAGAGGAAGCCATACAAGGATTTAGTCAGGCCTATTCATACACTATCTAAACAAGGAAGTTAGATTCGGCGATGCCCCTCCCTTTCGGGGGGCATTCCGATTTCGCTAGTATCATCATTTTTGCCGCGCGAATCCAGATTGAGATTAAGGAAAGGAAGTTAATTAAATTTTCGAATCACTGACTCAGGCCCATTGTCGAATCCTACTCAGCAATTGTCGAATCCTACTCAGCCGAAAAAGGGGGTACTTATGTATGGCGGAACGGGCCAATCTGGTCTTTCATAATAAAGAGATAGACGGAACTGCTATGAAACGACTTATTAGCAGATTAATAGATCATTTCGGAATGGGATATACATCCCATATACTGGATCAAATAAAGACTCTGGGCTTTCATCAAGCCACTACTACATCGATTTCACTAGGAATCGAGGATCTTTTAACAATACCATCTAAGGGATGGTTAGTGCAAGACGCGGAACAACAGAGTTTTCTTTTGGAGAAACACTATTATTATGGGGCTGTACACGCGGTAGAAAAATTACGCCAATCCGTCGAGATATGGTATGCTACAAGTGAATATTTGAAACAAGAAATGAATTCGAATTTTCGGATAACGGATCCTTCTAATCCAGTCTATCTAATGTCTTTTTCAGGAGCCAGAGGAAATGCATCTCAGGTACACCAATTAGTAGGTATGAGAGGATTAATGGCGGATCCTCAAGGACAAATGATTGATTTACCTATTCAAAGCAATTTACGCGAGGGACTTTCTTTGACAGAATATATAATTTCCTGCTACGGAGCCCGCAAAGGGGTTGTAGATACTGCTGTACGAACAGCGGATGCTGGATATCTTACACGTAGACTTGTTGAAGTAGTTCAACATATTATTGTGCGTAGAAGAGATTGTGGTACTATCCAAGGTATTTCTTTGAGTCCTCAAAATGGGATGACGGAAAAACTTTTTGTCCAAACACTAATTGGTCGTGTATTAGCAGACGATATATATATTGGTTCACGATGCATTGCCGCTCGAAATCAAGATATTGGAATTGGATTAGTCAATCGATTCATAACTGCCTTTCGAGCACAACCATTTCGAGCACAACCAATATATATTAGAACCCCCTTTACTTGCCGGAGCACATCTTGGATCTGTCAATTATGTTATGGTCGGAGTCCCACTCATGGCGATCTGGTCGAATTGGGGGAAGCCGTAGGTATTATTGCAGGTCAATCAATTGGGGAGCCAGGGACTCAACTAACATTAAGAACTTTTCATACTGGCGGAGTATTCACAGGGGGTACTGCCGACCTTGTACGATCCCCTTCGAATGGAAAAATCCAATTCAATGAAGATTTGGTTCACCCCACACGTACCCGTCATGGGCAGCCTGCTTTTCTATGTTATATAGACTTGCATGTAACTATTCAGAGTCAGGATATTCTATATAGTGTGAATATTCCCTCAAAAAGCTTGATTCTAGTGCAAAATGATCAATATGTAGAATCCGAACAAGTAATTGCGGAGATTCGTGCCGGAACGTCCACTTTGCATTTTAAAGAAAAAGTACAAAAGCATATTTATTCCGAATCAGACGGGGAAATGCACTGGAGTACTGATGTTTACCATGCGCCCGAATATCAATATGGTAATCTTCGTCGATTACCAAAAACAAGCCATTTATGGATATTGTCAGTAAGTATGTGCAGATCCAGTATAGCGTCTTTTTCGCTCCACAAGGATCAAGATCAAATGAATACTTATTCTTTTTCTGTTGACGGAAGATATCTCTTTGACCTCTCAATGGCTAATGATCAAGTAAGACATAGACTGTTGGATACTTTTGGTAAAAAAGATAGGGAAATTCTTGATTATTCAACGCCGGATCGAATCATGTCCAATGGCCATTGGAATTTTGTCTATCCTTCTATTCTTCAAGATAATTCGGATTTGTTGGCGAAAAAGCGAAGAAATGGGTTCGTCATTCCATTACAATATCATCAAGAACAAGAGAAAGAACTAATATCCTGTTTGGGGATTTCGATTGAAATACCCTTTATGGGTGTTTTACGTAGAAATACTATTTTTGCTTATTTTGACGATCCACGATACAGAAAAGATAAAAAAGGTTCAGGAATTGTTAAATTTAGATATAGGACCCTAGAGGACGAATATAGGACTCGAGAGGAAGACTCAGAGGACGAATATGGGAGCCCAGAGAACGAATATAGGACCCGAGAGGAAGAATATGAAACCCTAGAAGACGAATATAGGACTCGAGAGGACGAATATGAAACCCTAGAAGATGAATATGGGATCCTAGAGGACGAATATGAAGCCCTAGAAGACGAATATGGGATCCTAGAGGATGAATATAGGACTGGAGAGAAAGACTCAGAAGACGAATATGGGAGCCCAGAGAACGAATATAGAACCCGAGAGGACGAATATGGAACTCTAGAGGAAGACTCAGAGGACGAATATGGGAGCCCGGAGGAAGGCTCAGAGGACGAATATGGGACTTTAGAGGAAGACTCAGAAGAAGACTCAGAGGACGAATACGGGAGCCCAGAGGAGGATTCCATCTTAAAAAAAGAGGGTTTGATTGAGCATCGAGGAACAAAAGAATTTAGTCTAAAATACCAAAAAGAACTAAATCGGTTTTTTTTCATTCTTCAAGAACTGCATATCTTGCCGAGATCCTCATCCCTAAAGGTACTTGATAATAGTATCATTGGAGTGGATACACAACTCACAAAAAATACAAGAAGTCGACTAGGTGGATTGGTCCGAGTGAAGAGAAAAAAAAGCCATACGGAACTCAAAATCTTTTCCGGAGATATTCATTTTCCTGAAGAGGCGGATAAGATATTAGGTGGTAGTTTGATACCACCAGAAAGAGAAAAGAAAGATTCTAAGGAATCAAAAAAAAGGAAAAATTGGGTCTATGTTCAACGGAAAAAAATTCTCAAGAGCAAGGAAAAGTATTTTGTTTCGGTTCGACCTACAGTCGCATATGAAATGGACGAAGGGAGAAATTTAGCAACACTTTTCCCGCAAGATCTCTTGCAAGAAGAGGATAATTTCCAACTTCGACTTGTCAATTTTATTTCTCATGAAAATAGCAAGTTAACTCAAAGAATTTATCATACGAATAGTCAATTTGTTCGAACTTGCTTAGTAGTGAATTGGGAACAAGAAGAAAAAGAGGAGGCTCGTGCTTCCCTTGTTGAGGTAAGAGCAAATGATCTGATTCGCGATTTCCTAAGAATTGAGTTAGTCAAGTCCACTATTTCGTATACACGAAGAAGGTATGATAGGACAAGTGCAGGACCGATTCCCAATAATAGGTTAGATCGCACCAATTCCTTTTATTCCAAGGCGAAGATTCAATCACTTAGCCAACATCAAGAAGCTATTGGCACCTTGTTGAATCGAAATAAAGAATACCAATCTTTGATGATTTTGTCGGCATCCAACTGTTCTCGAATTGGTTTATTCAAGAATTCGAAATATCCCAATGCGGTAAAAGAATCGAATCCTAGAATTCCTATTCGAGATATTTTTGGGCCCTTAGCCGCTATTGTACCTAGTATATCGAATTTTTCTTCATCTTACTATTTACTAACGCATAATCAGATCCTGTTAAAAAAATATTTGTTCCTTGACAATTTGAAACAAACCCTCCAAGTACTTCAAGGGCTTAAATACTCTTTAATAGATGAAAATCAAAGGATTTCAAATTTCGATAGTAACATCATGTTGGATCCATTCCATTTGAATTGGCACTTTCTCCATCATGATTCTTGGGAGGAGACATTGGCAATAATTCACCTTGGACAATTTATTTGCGAAAATGTATGTCTATTTAAATCGCACATAAAAAAATCTGGTCAAATTTGCATTGTTAATATTGATTCCTTTGTTATAAGAGCAGCTAAGCCTTATTTGGCCACTACAGGAGCAACTGTTCATGGTCATTATGGAGAAATCCTTTACAAAGGAGATAGGTTAGTTACGTTTATATATGAAAAATCGAGATCTAGTGACATAACGCAAGGTCTTCCAAAAGTAGAACAAATCTTTGAAGCGCGTTCAATTGATTCACTATCGCCGAATCTCGAAAGGAGAATTGAGGATTGGAATGAGCGTATACCAAGAATTCTTGGGGTCCCCTGGGGATTCTTGGTTGGAGCTGAGCTAACCATAGCCCAAAGTCGTATCTCTTTGGTTAATAAGATCCAAAAGGTTTATCGATCCCAAGGGGTACAGATCCATAATAGACATATAGAGATTATTATACGCCAAGTAACATCAAAAGTGCGGGTTTCCGAAGATGGAATGTCTAATGTTTTTTCACCTGGGGAATTAATCGGACTATTACGAGCAGAACGAGCAGGACGAGCTTTGGATGAATCGGTCTATTATCGGGCAATCTTATTGGGAATAACAAGGGCTTCCCTGAATACCCAAAGTTTCATATCTGAAGCAAGTTTTCAAGAAACTGCTCGAGTTTTAGCAAAAGCTGCCCTACGAGGTCGTATTGATTGGTTGAAAGGCCTGAAAGAAAACGTAGTTCTGGGGGGGATTATACCTGTTGGTACCGGATTCCAAAAATTTGTGCATCATTCCCCACAAGACAAGAACCTTTATTTCGAAATTCAAAAAAAAAATCTATTCGCGTCGGAAATGAGAGATATTTTGTTTCTCCATACAGAATTAGTTTCTTCTGATTCTGATGTAACAAACAATTTCTATGAGACATCAGAACCCCCATTTACCCCCATTTATACGATTTAAGGATACATAAAGCAGATTTTTTTATTTAAACTAGACTTTTGACCTTAGAACACTAACAGGTCAGATTTTAGATTTTTATTTTATTTTAATAAGTTAATAAGTAAAAGAAGTCAGTTAATTCATTAAGGTTACGTTTATACCATGTATCAATGGCCAATTCTCAGTGGAAGGTTACATCGGAACAATTATTATTTATTTCAAGCTATTTCGGCTCTTTCTTAATTTTCAAAAAAAAAGAAAAAAATTCCGTAATGGAATGGTAGGATGAAAAAAAAAAAAGAAAAAATCAAAAGGAAGTGTGGAAAAAATGACAAGAAGATATTGGAACATCAATTTGAAAGAGATGATAGAAGCGGGAGTTCATTTTGGTCATGGTATTAAGAAATGGAATCCTAAAATGGCCCCTTACATCTCGGCAAAGCGTAAAGGTACTCATATTACAAATCTCGCTAGAACGGCTCGTTTTTTATCAGAAGCTTGTGATTTAGTTTTTGATGCAGCAAGTCAGGGAAAAAGCTTCTTAATTGTTGGTACCAAAAAAAGAGCAGCGGATTTAGTAGCATCAGCTGCAATAAGGGCTCGTTGTCATTATGTTAATAAAAAGTGGTTCAGTGGTATGTTAACGAATTGGTCGATTACGAAAACTAGACTTTCTCAATTTAGAGACTTAAGAGCAGAAGAAAAGATGGGAAAATTCCACCATCTCCCAAAAAGAGATGTGGCAATCTTGAAGAGAAAATTATCTACCTTGCAAAGATATCTCGGCGGGATCAAATATATGACGAGGTTGCCGGACATTGTGATCGTCCTTGATCAGCAAAAAGAGTATATAGCTCTTCGGGAATGTGCCATTTTGGGGATTCCTACTATTTCTTTAGTCGATACAAATTGTGACCCAGATCTCGCAAATATATCGATTCCAGCCAACGATGACACTATGACTTCAATTCGATTGATTCTTAACAAATTAGTATTTGCAATTTGTGAGGGCCGTTCTCTCTATATAAGAAATCGTTGATTAAGAAGAATAGTTCATTCTTGGGTAACTGCGTAGATTTATGGGATCACTTACTATTCTTTTTTGTTTTGCATAGATAAAAGAAGGGGAATATTGATATATATTAGAGGGTATTGATATATATTATCATCTGATGTGATTTCTTGGTATCCTAAATATAAGATTAATACTTCAAGTTGCTGAGTTGAGAAAGAGATGGTTGAATCAAAAGAATTCCTTTTTTGAAGTTCAATTTTTATCAGAGGACAATATGAATATTATACCATGTTCCGTTAAAACACTCAAGGGGTTATATGATATATCGGGTGTAGAAGTAGGCCAACACTTCTATTGGCAAATAGGAGGTTTCCAAATTCATGCCCAAGTACTCATCACTTCTTGGGTCGTAATTACTATCTTGCTAGGTTCAGTTATCATAGCTGTTCGGAATCCACAAACCATCCCGACCGACGGTCAGAATTTCTTCGAATATGTGCTTGAGTTTATTCGAGACTTGAGCAAAACTCAGATTGGAGAAGAATATGGTCCCTGGGTTCCCTTTATTGGAACTATGTTCCTTTTTATTTTTGTTTCGAATTGGTCGGGTGCTCTTTTACCTTGGAAAATTATACAGTTACCCCATGGGGAATTAGCAGCACCCACGAATGATATAAATACTACTGTTGCTTTAGCTTTACTCACATCAGCGGCATATTTTTATGCGGGTCTTAGCAAAAAAGGATTGAGTTATTTCGAGAAATATATTAAACCAACTCCAATTCTTTTACCAATTAACATCCTAGAAGATTTCACAAAACCATTATCGCTTAGTTTTCGACTTTTCGGTAATATATTGGCGGATGAATTAGTCGTTGTTGTTCTTGTTTCTTTAGTCCCCTTAGTAGTCCCTATACCGGTCATGTTTCTTGGATTATTTACAAGCGGTATTCAAGCTCTTATTTTTGCAACGTTAGCCGCAGCCTATATAGGTGAATCCATGGAAGGTCATCATTGAATTGACTAGTTTTCAAAATAGTCTTTTTTTTTAGCTTAGCTCAATTCATGCATGGTTCCAGATAATCCGCTTGGTTGGAAAACTAAATTAAATAGTTAGAAATGCGTATGAATATACAACCTAGAGTTGTAGGAGAGAGAATAGACTATATTACGGAATTGTCAAAGTATATATGCATTAAGGGGGGCGGAGTCAGGCTAGGTCTATATCCTTAATGTCTATAAGTCCAGTCATCTTTTGTGCGGGTTTTTAAGGAATGATTTTAGAATCCGATTCATCAATAGAAAATGAGAAAATACGCAAAATAGAAGAAACAAATGTATATGGGATATTATATATTCCTAAGTTGGATTCATTATCTAATCCGATATATCGAATTCCCTCTATATGGAATTGGATTCCATATCCAGTTCTATGCAGCATATTGTTATCAATTGTATATCTTGATTTAATTCCTATTGGATTTGGATTAGGTCGATTTCAATAGGGGTTCTTCCTCTATTTCGTCTTTTATTATGGATTAGATGATAGGGGAAAAAATAGGAACTCAAGGATATCGAAGAGTAAAGAAAGAAGAATGGAATGAAAGAGTGGTTGGTTGGAAAGAAAGAGAAATAGAATAATGAGAATCATATGGATTTACACAAACCTCTAACGATTAGAAACTAAAAATGAGATCTCGAAGTAGTTCGGACAATTCAGATTATCATTTCAATTTGTACTTTTTAGTTACTTCTCCCCAATAGAGCTTAGAAGTAAGAATTTCTTGGTTGATTGTATCCTTAACCATTTCTTTTTTTTTTGACACGAGGAACTCACCATGAATCCACTAATTGCTGCTGCTTCCGTTATTGCTGCTGGATTGGCCGTAGGGCTTGCTTCTATTGGGCCTGGAGTTGGTCAAGGTACTGCTGCAGGACAAGCTGTAGAAGGTATTGCGAGACAGCCAGAAGCAGAAGGTAAAATACGAGGTACTTTATTGCTTAGTCTAGCTTTTATGGAAGCTTTAACAATTTATGGACTAGTTGTGGCACTAGCGCTTTTATTTGCGAACCCTTTTGTTTAATCCTAAAAAAGAAAATGAGTCCTTTAGATTAGATACTTTTTTCTTTTTTTAGTAAATTGGTATTTGCTTCTGCAATTCCAATTATATCAATACTTTACTCCTATTTATTACTCCTGGAATTACCTATTTATCGGGACAGACAATACCCCACCCCAGGAAGGGCTGATTTGAGGATGATCAATTTAGAGGATATGCTCGCCTTCTTCCTTCCCGTCCTTAGTTTAGGACAGTGGAAAGTCTTTTTCCTTTTATTTTAGGAATTTTTTGAACATTTCAACAAAGGAGTCTTTCACAGGTCAAACGAGACCTAAGACTTAATCTAAAAGAAATTATTAGATTGAATCTATTTGCATTAAAAATTGCATTAAAAAAAATTACATTAAAAAAACCGATCAAAAAAGGGCGAGCGAAGTAAGTGATCGAAAAACTTTGCTCTTTGTTCGTCCTATCTATAAGAGGAGAGCATATGAAAAATGTAACCCATTCTTTCGTTTTTTTAGCTCACTGGCCATCCGCTGGGAGTTTCGGGCTTAATACCGATATTTTAGCAACAAATCTAATAAATCTAACTGTAGTGGTTGGTGTATTGATTTTTTTTGGAAAGGGAGTGTGTGCGAGTTGTCTATTTCAAGAATAGATTGGATCTATCCGGCTGCACTTTAAAATATTTTTTCTTATTTATCCAAAAAATACTAAAATATTTTAAAGTATTTTTTGGATAAATAAGAAAAAGGTGCACGATCTCGACGAATTACTTCTGAATAAATTCAGAAATCATATGGAAGAACCATAGCATTTCGCGACTCATTGGTAAATCAACTTTGATTCTCTATAGACCAATAATGTGAGACCATTAACACGGTTAAAGCTAAACTGCTTGAAGTCCAGGCAAAAAGGGGTACTCTTTCTACAACTATATTAGTATTAGTACCGAAATGCTTTAAACGGGAAATAGCTAATGTAGAATTTATCTGATATAAAACACTCATATCGATAAAATGGTTTGAACTATTTACTAGAAGGGCACCCTGCCCTTTTTTATCCAATGCCGAATCGACGACCTATGTATAAAATAAAAAAAAAGAGAAATTTTTTGGATTTGAAGAAAAAAAAAAGAATTCTATCAATTTTCATTTTCCATTTATTTAGTTAGTTTTTCTTAATGAAATTGAAATTATTAACTAAAGGGCAAATACAAATAAAGAAACAACTTTGCTGACCATGATAGATTTTTATCTAGGCGGAAGAGTCCTCTTAATATTTATCTAGTCTTATATTCTTAATATGGGTTTCGGTATATTGAAATATAAGCAGAAAAGAGAAGATAGAGGATAGGCTCATTACATAAAAAAAAAGATATGGAAATAGCCATAGCAAAAAAAAAAAAAGGAGCGTGAGAGCCAAATGAATCGAAAGATTCATGTTTGGTTCGGGAAGAGATCATAAAAATTGTAAACTTAATAGCAAGATAATCTACTTTCATTAAAAGATTTATTAGATAATCGAAAACAGAGAATCTTGAGTACTATTCGAAATTCGGAAGAATTGCGTAGAGGGACCATTGAGCAGCTCGAAAAAGCTCGGGTTCGATTACAGAAAGTCGAACTAGAAGCAGATGAGTATCGAATGAATGGATACTCTGAGATAGAACGAGAAAAAACAAATTTGATTAATGCTACTTCTATTGGTTTGGAACAATTAGAAAAGTCTAAAAACGAAATCCTTTATTTTGAAAAACAAAGGGCGATGAGTCAGGTCCGACAACGGGTTTTCCAACAGGCCGTACAAGGAGCTCTAGGAACTCTGAATAGTTGTTTGAATACCGAGTTACATTTCCGTACGATTCGTGCTAATATTGGCATTCTCGGGGCCATAGAATCAAAGAAATAATTAAATTAATTAGGCCTTGAACTTCTACTTTCGTTTAGAATTTAGGCATTATTTTTCCCCTTGCTTCCGAAAAAAAAAGAGTCAAGAAACACTAATGGCAACCCTTCGAGTCGACGAAATTCATAAAATTCTCCGCGAACGTATTGAACAATATAATAGGAAAGTAGGGATTGAGAATATCGGTCGCGTAATTCAAGTGGGGGATGGAATTGCTCGTATTATAGGTCTTGGTGGAATAATGTCAGGTGAATTAGTCGAATTTGCAGAAGGGACTAGGGGTATTGCTCTGAATTTGGAATCCAAAAATGTTGGGATTGTATTAATGGGCGATGGGTTGATGATACAAGAGGGAAGTTTTGTAAAAGCAACAGGAAGAATTGCTCAGATACCCGTGAGCGAGGCTTACTTGGGTCGTGTTATAAATGCTCTGGCTAAACCTATTGATGGGAGAGGCGAAATTGTAGCTTCGGAATCTCGCTTAATTGAATCTCTTGCTCCGGGTATAATTTCCAGGCGTTCCGTATATGAACCCCTTCAAACAGGGCTTATTGCTATCGATTCGATGATCCCCATAGGGCGCGGTCAGCGAGAGTTAATTATTGGGGACAGACAGACTGGCAAAACAGCAGTAGCCACAGATACAATTCTCAATCAAAAAGGGCAAGATGTAATATGTGTTTATGTAGCTATCGGTCAAAGAGCATCCTCCGTGGCTCAAGTAGTAACTACTTTCCATGAAGAGGGGGCCATGGAATACACTATTGTAGTAGCTGAAATGGCGGATTCACCTGCTACATTACAATACCTCGCCCCTTATACGGGAGCAGCCCTGGCTGAGTATTTTATGTATCGCGAACGGCATACTTTAATAAT